GAAAGTCAAGATCTTGAGAAAGTGTGAATCCATGGGTTTTAACTAATTCATGTAAAGATATTATCATATTTACACAATTCAATTATATGCAAAATTTATAAACCCTTTTTATGGTTAAAGATTTTTTTGTTAGAATACTTTCATTTACTTAGCTTAGTTGGTCATACAATACATAATACAATAAATAATAAATAGATTATGATATGATAGTGTGTTTGATGAAAAAACCTAAAATAGTTAGAACAATCAATTACAGAATATTGGCGATGCAACAACCGTTGTTGCCAAAGCAAGGTTATTTCTTGACTGAACTACAAAGATAGAACTCTATGATTATGATATGGAAAGACAGAGTGTAGAAGCTAAAAAGATACTGGAAGTTGCTCATCTTCAAATTGAGTTGGACCTGAAATGAAATAAATAAAAAGGGGGTATCGGGCCTGGGCCGTCCGATCGAAAAGAAAGTGGATTAAATCCTATTGAAAATAAATGATTCAAATTTAAATTATTTTAAAATCCAATTATTCTTTTATTCAAAAATGACTGAATTTTTTTTTTTAGTTATATGATAGAATTTTTATTATTTTCACTTAACTCACGAATTGCACAATGAATCTGTTGATTTGGAATCACATGACCGGTTGATGTCACATCAGAGCAATCGATTTTTTCTACTATGTAATTCTATCTTTTTTAGTGCTATCTATAATGACTGATCAATTAAGATGGAACTAAGTTAATATTGTCTACTGTCAATAGTTTTTCTTACTGTCGTATCTGGGAAAATTGAAACTTAGGTAAGTGTTTTATCAACATATGTAGTAAAAGAACATATCTAATTTAGCCCTTTCATGTCTACTATAACTAGTTATTTCGGTTTTCTATTAGCTGCTTCAACTATAACCCCAGCTCTATTGATTGGTTTGAACAAGATACGACTTATTTGAAATAAATTGAATGAACAATTTATAAAAATAAGTATTTCTCTTAAATGCCAGGTCTTCCATAGTCCCGCGGGAATTGCCAATTCTCGGTTATTGAGATTCGCGAACAATTCAGATTAATATTTAGGGATAGATCTTACCTCTCTTTTTATTCTCTCAAACAAAAAATAGAAATGATTGAAGTTTTTTTATTTGGAATCGTTTTAGGTCTAATTCCTATTACTTTGGCAGGATTATTCGTAACTGCATATTTACAATACAGACGTGGTGATCAATTGGACCTTTGATTGAATAATATATTTTTTGATTGACCTCCTACTCCTTGAAAGGAGGTCAAATTAAAGTTTATTAAGTTATTTTATTGTATGTGATTCGACATAACATCACGCTCTATAGGATTTGAACCTACGACATCGGGTTTTGGAGACCCGCGTTCTACCGAACTGAACTAAGAGCGCTTTCTTATGACAGGGGATACGACTGTAAAAATAAAGAATTTCTATGTACCCAAAAATATCTTGCAAACACCTAGTATAGTATGCAAAAATTTAAAGATTATATAGCCAATTTAAAAATTTAATCAATCTCGAGTAATCTCCCGTTACTGCCCATTAGTAGAAGTAATAGGTAGGGATGACAGGATTTGAACCCGTGACATTTTGTACCCAAAACAAACGCGCTACCAAGCTGCGCTACATCCCTTTTAAAAATTGTTTTACAATGTCATTGTACAAAATCCTTGTCTTGTTTTCCACATTTTTATTTTATTCTTGATTTTAGACTTTATTTATTATATTAAAATATTGTATTTATATAATATACATCTGAAACCTAACGCATGAAAAAATTAATATTTATCGATAACACTCAGGCTTTTTTTTTTTTAGGACAAGAACATTGGCTCATTCATTGTACATATCCATTTTAGTTAGGAATTCTGCATAAAAATAAATACAAATGATCTTGAACTACGACATCTGCTCATATATATAATCTATGTCTATGTTTTACAATAAACAATAAAAAGGAGGATTTTCAATGCGAGATATAAAAACATATCTCTCCACGGCACCTGTGCTAAGTACTCTATGGTTTGGGTCTTTAGCGGGTCTATTGATAGAGATTAATCGTTTATTCCCAGACGCCTTGTCATTTCCTTTTTTTTGATTCTAGTTATTAATATGCAAAAAATAAATAAATTAGAGATTTAATTCTATGTGACGTGATTAAAAAAAAAATGTATTAAACCCAAGCAAAAAGTTGATCTAATAAAATTATATTTGGAAAAACATAAATGGAAATGCGGGTCCAGTCTAGGAGAGGCTCCACGAAATCATAACATAGTAAAGAAGATACATAAATGAAATATGGGTATTAGTATTAGGAATAATTGAGAGTTAGAAAAAAATTGTATTACTTAAAATTATATATATTATTATAATATATAATTGATATTTAAATAAAATTAAATAAAAAAATATATATCTTCAATCTATTTCATTTTAATTATTACTCTTAATTAATTCAATTAATTAATATTAATTACAATGAAATCTTTAGAAAATTAATTTAAAATTAGTAACTTCTATTAATTTTTTGTTCTTTTTATTTTCAGATCGAAAAAAGAAAGAAAAGTTAAGTCGATCCAAAGGGGGTTCATGGCCAAGGGTAAAGATGTAAGGGTCATAGTTATTTTGGAATGTACTTGTTGTTGTGCCCGAAATGGTGTCACTAAAGAATCGCGGGGTATTTCTAGATATATTACTCAAAAGAATCGACACAATACACCCAGTCGATTAGAATTGAGAAAATTTTGTCTTTATTGTCACAGGCATACGATTCATGGGGAAATAAAGAAATAGATCGAACGGAACATAACATATGTGCAATCTTTCCATTCCAACTCAAATAGCAGAAAGAGGAAGAACATATAACATAATCATAATATAATACAAATTATATTAAAATTATAAATTATACAAATAAAACCCTACTTCGGCCGGATCTGAAATTAATAAAGAAATAGAATTTTAGAAATAAGGAATAAACCATGGATAAATCTAAGCAACCTTTTCGTAAATCCAAGCTTTCTTTTCGTCGGCGTTTGCCCCCAATTGTCTCGGGGGATCGAATTGATTATAGAAACATGAGTTTAATTAGTCGATTTATTAGTGAACAAGGAAAAATATTATCTAGACGGGTAAATAAATTGACCTTGAAACAACAACGATTAATTACTATTGCTATAAAACAAGCTCGTATTTTATCTTCGTTACCTTTTCTTAATAATGAGAAACAATTTGAGAGAACCGAGTCGATCCCTAGAACTGCGGGTCCTAGAGCCCGAAATAAATAGGCATATTCCTTAATTGACTCAAAACTCCAATTGGAATTCAAGCTCAAATAGATTGGATGTTTTGCTCGAAAAGGCCCAGAATCCAGGTTTAATTCTTGTCTTATAAGAAACAAAAAAAGGGGGATAAGCAATTTTTTTATTGAAGCATGTTCGTTCATTCCTACTACTTTTCTTATCTTAATTTTATCTCAATTTAGTTTATTCTATCTTCCCGGAGTTCATTCTCCGGGGAATTCTTGTTCAATCATTCCTGTATATTACTTGATAATTTCCTTTATTTTATGATTTTATTGGAAATCATGTAAAGACAATTCTTATTTGATATAGCTATTTGCGCAAGTATTTTACGATTAAGAAGCAATTGCCCCTTGTATAGATTGTGTATTAATCGACTATAACTATGGAATACTTTATTCTCGCGAGTTACTGCATTTATCCGAGTGATCCACAAACGACGAAAATTTATCTTTTGCCTGCCCCTATCTCGATGAGAGGAAACCAAAGCTCTCATTTTATGTTGAGTAATTGTTCGTGTAAGTCTTGAATGAGCCCCTGTTGATGCAAATACACGAATTTTTGTTCGACGTCTCCGAGCTGTATACCCTCGTTTAACTCTGGTCATTGAATCAAATTAAACTTTAATGAATAACTAATTGAATTCTCTTCTTTCAGTCATTATTTGTCCCCCCGGTCGGTTAATAACAAAACGGATTATTCCGATATATAAAATATAAATTCCAATGGCTTTTGCTACTATGACCTTCCCAACCACTATTTTTTATTTTTATTCTTTCCAGGCCAGACATTTGATTCACCTGGAACTAAGAAATTCTACCAAATACTATACAAAAAAATAGTGGGTTCCTTCGTTTCTATGGTTACTTCTTAAACGGTGAGGCCCTCTCTATGCGCCGGAGCCTCATCTCTCATTTAATCAAATGGTATTGTTAACTTGTATAGTTAACATTCTTTGGCTCTACCCATTAATTATACAGTAATAGGCCTTTTCACAATAAGAGCTATCCATACAGTGACGGCATTTAATTATGAAAGTTGGCTAGGTAGCTGACCCTTTTAGTCCGTTCTTTCAAGAATATGGGCATAACCTTTTTGTTTTGCTTCTTATCCTTATAATACCATTTCCTCCGCTTAATGGATAACTATTTGCTACCAATGGAGAATTGCTTCTCATCTCAAATTGAGGTGGTTGGATTTGCACCAAATGAAAACCATAAATTCCATACACAATAATACAAGAAACAATAAGGGTATATAATATATCCCCATTTTAGATAGTAAATGGCGTTCTTTTACTCTATCTATTCATTGGTATTAATCATTGATACTGGAAAAATTGTCTCATTTGCTCGAGCTCATGATCTGAACGAGTCGCACATACACCCTAGTACATGTTCCTCGACGCTGAGGACATCCTCGAAGAGCGGGGGATTTCGTGACATTTTTTATTGGCTGTCTTGTGTTTCTAATAAGTTGTTTAATAGTTGGCATGTCGGATATATAAAATTATATTATAGAATGGGTTGGTTTAGATCGATCTTAACCTGATTGATGATTATTAATTATTTCGATTCAATATAAGATATAAAATCGTGTAAAATTCGAATTATGGTTGAAAATAAAACGGAATCATGGATTTATACGAAATCCGAAGTATTTTCATTTTCAACCGCTACAAGATCAACAATGCCATGGGCTTGGGCTTCTGTTGCCGACATAAAAACATCTCTTTCCATGTCTTCGGATATAACCCACAAAGGGTTGCCTGTTCTTTGTACATAAACTTTTGTGAGGTTTTCGCGAAGTTTCAGCAGTTCTTCCGCTTCCAGGATAAATTCTCCTGCCTGTGCCTCATAAAAAGAACTAGCAGGTTGGTGAATCATAACCCTGATGATATTGAGATAACATCATGAATGGTTCTTCTATCTCGCATGATGGGATTTAAATTAAAGGGATAAAAAAATTAAGAAAAAAATAGAATTGAACAACCGTACAGGCACCTTTTGTGCATTGCATACGGCTCTGCAATGGAATTTACTAACCCCCTCCCTCCTCCAGAGAAGAGGGGAAGAAATAGAATCTATCCGATCCAGCCAGATCGTTGAATAATCCATTTGCCATCCTTCTTTTCATAAGAGTAAAAAAATACTACGATGGTTCTGTTGCTTTATATTTATATTAGATATTTATATATTTATCTAGTTTGTGATTTGGCAATCCCAAAGTGTCTTTCTGATATGATCAAATAAGGAAAAAATGATTTGTGACGCTAAAATGTCCTCCCGACACATAAGATAAAATCGCATTTCATACTACTATCTCGATACAAAATCTAATGTTATAAAAAACAATAATGGTTTGTTCATATCGAACTCAAAGTGCCATGCTATTATTACTTAATTTTTCCTAATTCGATTATTTATATTTGATATGGCGAAGGCATAGTCTTTTTTTTTTTAACTCATTGGCGCCAAGCGTGAGGGAATGCTAGACGTTTGGTAATTTCTCCTCCAACCAGAATGAAAGATCCCATTGAAGCAGCTAATCCCATGCATATTGTATGTACATCGGGTGGCACAAATTGCATAGTATCATAAATGGCTATTCCTGGTATTACCCATCCGCCGGGAGAGTTTATAAACAAATAAAAATCCCTAGTATTATCTTCTATACTGAGATATACCATGAGACCCACAAGTTGATTGGAGATCTCGCTATCAACTTCTTGGCCTAAAAAAAGTAATCTTTCTCGATGAAGTCGGTTGATTAGGACAAAATTGTATCCCTTAGGAACCGTACGTGCACCTTTGGATGCATACGGTTCAAAAAATTGCGAAAAAAAAAAATCAATCAATGTATCAATTACAGTCTTTATTTATTTTTTGTAACAGGTTTTTCTTTTTATAAAGAAGGGCTTTTCTTCGATTTTTCAAAAACATGAGTTTTGGTTCCCTTTCTCTTCCTTATCAAAAAAAATTATTGAACTTATTAAACTAACCTCTCATTGATGTATTATTTCATCGAAATTCAAATCACGATGTCATTTTCTTGTTCTTGAATGGGCCCTTTCAATTCTTTTAGGTTCGTGTTCTACTCCGGGTAAAGATTTGTCCAAATTCTATTTGCACATATAGGGCAAATTATCTCAGTACCGCTTCTTTTTTTTTTTTTTTATGTTTCATTTCATGCTTTCCCTCAAATTATTCCATGTATTCATCTTATTATTCCATGCCATTCAATGGCAATTTGAGATCACTCCTAATAATATATAGAAAGCATAAATTAAAAATAAATAAAGAATGTTTATGATACAAATAGTAATCATATATATTACCAATTTGATATTTTATGAACGGAGCCTGGATACTTTATTTTATCATTACAAGTTAACCATAAATTCTTAATAATATTGATCCCCAATATAAATGGATCTAATTGCACTTCACGCTCCGAATAATTGATGGTTCAATCAATATTTTTTGGGCGAAACGGAGGATATCCCGATCGGTGGAGACAACGGGTAAACCCCATATGACCTAATATATCTGACAAGCCGCACTATACGTCAACCCAAACTGCGTCTTCCTCTCCAGGATTCCGAAAAGGTACTTTTGGAACACCAACGGGCATTAAATTAAAGAAAAAAGTTAAGTACTATACTTCACTTTAATATGGAAACGTACCAATGAATTTATTGTCTTCATTTTTTTCTGTTTATTCTATTTTAAACATAAATTGGATACATGGATTGGGTGAAGATTTCCGGAAGAAGACAGAATGAATAAAGAATTTTAACGAGCGGGTCGATCATTTGAATGATAAACAAGTATCTACGCATTCATTCTACAAAAAAAAGGGGGGCCCAACCCCCATTGCGTATTGGTACTTATCGAGTATAGAATAGATCTGCTTCTCTTTGTTCTTACGAACAAAATTGTTCCGTTATTTTCAATGGAACGAAATAAATCTTAACCCTTTCTTAATACAAAATCTACTGAAAAGGTTAGGTACATAACATAGTATAGTCTTTTCAATGCGATAAAGTTACATAGTGTCCATTTTTCTTTGATATTTGATAAAAAAGGGGTATTTCCATGGGTTTACCTTGGTATCGTGTTCATACTGTCGTATTGAATGATCCCGGTCGGTTGCTTTCTGTCCATATAATGCATACAGCTCTAGTTTCTGGTTGGGCCGGCTCGATGGCTCTATACGAATTAGCAGTTTTTGATCCTTCTGACCCGGTTCTTGATCCAATGTGGAGACAGGGTATGTTCGTTATACCCTTTATGACTCGTTTAGGAATAACCAATTCATGGGGTGGGTGGAATATTTCAGGAGGAACTATACCGAATCCGGGTATTTGGAGTTACGAAGGTGTGGCAGGGGCACATATTGTGTTTTCTGGCTTGTGCTTCTTGGCAGCTATCTGGCATTGGGTGTATTGGGATCTAGAAATATTCTCTGATGAACGTACCGGAAAACCTTCTTTGGATTTGCCCAAGATCTTTGGAATTCATTTATTTCTCTCAGGGTTGGCTTGCTTTGGCTTTGGCGCATTTCATGTAACAGGCTTGTATGGTCCTGGAATATGGGTGTCCGATCCTTATGGGCTAACTGGAAAAGTACAATCTGTAAATCCAGCGTGGGGCGCAGAAGGTTTTGATCCTTTTGTTTCGGGAGGAATAGCCTCTCATCATATTGCAGCGGGTACATTGGGCATATTAGCGGGTTTATTTCATCTTAGTGTCCGTCCGCCTCAACGTCTATACAAAGGATTACGTATGGGCAATATTGAAACTGTACTTTCCAGCAGTATCGCTGCTGTTTTTTTCGCAGCTTTCGTAGTTGCTGGAACTATGTGGTATGGTTCAGCAACTACCCCAATCGAATTATTTGGCCCCACTCGTTATCAGTGGGATCAGGGATACTTCCAGCAAGAAATATATCGAAGAGTTGGCACAGGACTAGCTGAAAATCTGAGTTTTTCGGAAGCTTGGTCTAAAATCCCCGAAAAATTAGCTTTTTATGATTACATTGGTAATAATCCGGCAAAAGGGGGATTATTCAGAGCCGGCTCAATGGACAGCGGGGATGGAATAGCTGTTGGATGGTTAGGACACCCCATCTTTAGAGATAAAGAAGGCCGCGAGCTTTTTGTACGTCGTATGCCCACTTTTTTTGAAACATTCCCCGTAGTTTTGGTAGACGGAGACGGAATTGTGAGAGCCGATGTTCCTTTTAGAAGGGCAGAATCCAAGTATAGTGTCGAACAAGTAGGTGTAACTGTCGAGTTCTATGGTGGCGAACTCAATGGAGTCAGTTATAGTGATCCTGCTACTGTGAAAAAATATGCTAGACGCGCCCAATTAGGTGAAATTTTTGAATTAGACCGAGCTACTTTGAAATCTGATGGTGTTTTTCGGAGCAGTCCAAGGGGTTGGTTCACTTTTGGGCATGCTACATTTGCTTTGCTCTTCTTTTTCGGACACATTTGGCATGGCGCTAGAACCTTGTTCAGAGATGTTTTTGCTGGTATTGATCCAGATTTGGATTCTCAAGTAGAATTTGGAGCATTCCAAAAACTTGGAGATCCAACTACAAGAAGACAAGTAGTCTGATAGAATATTACTCTGGTATATTTCGTCTCCACTTTTTTTATTTGATGACATTTTGATGACATAAGGTACCAGAAAAATCGTGACTTGATTGAATCGCCATCTTTAAATTCTTTCCCTTTCTTTACTATAGTAAATGATCCAAAATGAATAGGTGTGGAAGCTATAATTGTAAACCACGATCAAATCTATGGAAGCATTGGTTTATACATTTCTCTTAGTCTCGACTTTAGGGATAATTTTTTTCGCTATCTTTTTTCGAGAACCACCTAAGGTTCCGACTAAAAAATGATTTTTGATCATCTTAATTTGAAGTAACGAGCCTACCATTGGTAGGCTCATTACTTCGAATTAGTCCCCGTGTTCTTCGAATGGATCTCTTAATTGTTGAGAGGGTTGCCCAAAAGCGGTATATAAGGCGTACCCAGTAAAGCTTACAAGTAAACCAGATATGAAGATGGCGACTAGGGTTGCTGTTTCCATTTCTAGATAATTTAAGGATCACAATGGATCTACGATAAGATCGTTTATTTACAACTACAACCAAATGGTATACAAAGTCAACAGATCTTAACCAATTATTAAATAAGATTTATGGCTACACAAACCGTTGAGGATAGTTCTAAATCTAGGCCAAGACAAACTAATATAGGAAGTTTATTGAAACCATTGAATTCGGAATATGGTAAAGTAGCTCCGGGCTGGGGGACTACACCACTTATGGGGGTCGCAATGGCTCTGTTTGCAATATTTCTATCTATCATTTTGGAAATTTATAATTCATCCGTTTTATTGGATGGAATTTCAATGAATTAGGTTCCTGAGGACTATAAAGTCCTAGTTCTAGTTTTTCAATAAAAAAAAAATAAAAACGCACTTAAGACTCAGATTTCTCATTCTGGTAGTTCGACCGTGGAATTTTTTTGTTTCGGTATTTCCGGAATATGAGTGTGTGACTTGTTATAATTGATCCTATTGATAATACAGAGAATAGTCTGTCATCTCTATCAAGATGATTCTACCTCGTCGGATATTTATTCTAGTATCTGGAGCACGGAATATGAATATTGTAGAATAGATCAAGAAAAGAAATATTTGAACTATGATTCATACTTACTATTCAGTCAGACCTCGCGACCGGACTCAAAAAAAATGCAAATAGGTATTTTATAAATTAAACGCTTTTTCTTCCTTCAGACTAAATTTGGTCAACGGACACCCATTTCTTTATATTTTTTGAATTATTAATAACATCCATTCATTGAAATTGGATAAGTGATGATCAAATGGTTCTTAACTCACAGAACCTTTGCGTTTAGCGTGGGCTTTATTAAATCATCGTGGTTCTAGTATGAATCTGAGGTGTCAATTGATTGACAGGGTCTCAACAAGGGAATTCCTATCAATAACTAGTAAAACAAGAGTCAATCTGTATTATTACACAAAAAAGAACAAATAAAAAATAATAGGAAAGAGAAGATTCAAGAGGCCTTTATTTTAACAATTAACATAAATAAAAAGACGAACGAGGGAGCTAACTTGATATTTTTGGCATTATCATCACAAAGAAGAGATTCCGGATTTTTGTTATTTGGTATTTTTGGGGCAAATTGAATCAAGTGGCTAATTTGAATTTGAACTTTCTATTACATATCCGTTAAAATCCGTATTTGATTTGTGTTGTTTCTGCTTGAGCCGTACGAGGTTAAATTCTCATATACGGTTCTCAGGGGGGGTCCATTTTTTGGTTACCTATCCCAATAAAGTATATGATTGGTTCGAAGAACGTCTCGAGATTCAGGCGATTGCAGATGATATAACTAGTAAATATGTTCCTCCTCATGTCAACATATTTTATTGTCTAGGGGGGATCACACTTACTTGTTTTTTAGTACAAGTAGCCACAGGTTTTGCTATGACTTTTTACTATCGTCCAACCGTTACAGAGGCTTTTTCCTCTGTTCAATACATAATGACTGAGGCTAACTTTGGTTGGTTAATCCGATCAGTTCATCGATGGTCAGCAAGTATGATGGTTCTAATGATGATCTTGCACGTATTTCGTGTGTATCTCACAGGGGGATTTAAAAAACCTCGCGAATTAACTTGGGTTACAGGTGTGATTCTGGCCGTATTGACTGCGTCTTTTGGTGTAACTGGTTATTCTTTACCTCGGGACCAAATTGGTTATTGGGCAGTAAAAATTGTGACAGGCGTACCTGAAGCGATTCCCGTAATAGGATTACCTTTGGTAGAGCTATTACGCGGAAGTGCTAGTGTGGGCCAATCCACTTTGACCCGTTTTTATAGTTTACACACTTTTGTATTGCCTCTTCTTACTGCCGTATTTATGTTAATGCACTTCCCAATGATACGTAAGCAAGGTATTTCAGGTCCTTTATAGAGAAAATATATCATATATATATTTGTAATTGATTATATATCATTTCGGGGAGGAAGAAAAAATAGTCTTGTATTTCATTGCTACAAATATGGATTATTGAAAAATAAGACATGTTATTTGGTTGGATACCTCTCTTCAACTCTGAAGTATTGTATTTCTTATTTGATACCAATAGTTGAAGTGGATTCTCTGAAGAGAAGATGGATTATGGGAGTGTGTGACTTGAACTATTGATTGGGCCATGCAGATATATGATTTGATCTGCCACGTTGGAATTTACAACCAAATAAAATGTGTCTCCGCATCCAACCACCACGTAAGTCCCCCTACATAGTAGGGATATGCCGGTTCACTTGAGGAGAATTTTTTCTATGATCATACCCGAATCATGTCATGTATGAGTAGGCTCCGCAAGATCCCATAGAATAAACAATGTGGCACGACCTAATGTTGTATCTATTCCACTTACTTATTTTAATTTTATTTATAGTATAGAAATGCATTCATTTCCTATGCATTGATCCAGATCTATGATACTATCGGAGTGAAATAAGGGATCTAAGGAAGAACAGAGGCTAGACTTTATTAGTAACAAGTAAATACTTTGTTTGTATGTAATAAAATCGAAATGTTACGGGGATAAATAACAATCAAAAGACATGAGACAATCCAAAAAGCACTTGATCATGATCAAATTTGTAAGCCTACTTGGATATTGAGCATTTATCTGTAAGAACTTAATTCTTTTCAATGAATAATTGCAACTTCGGAAAATTGAATCGGGCATTTCTTATTTTACATCGAGTTATTATATATTAATATATAGCACGGATATGTATGAAATATAGATTTGATACGGATCCATTTCTATTATTCCTTTGATTCTTGCTCGAGCCGGATGATTTAAAATTATCATGTCCGGTTCCTTCGGGGGATGGATCCATAAGAATTAAGAATTCACCTATCCCAATAACAAAAAAACCTGATTTGAATGATCCTGTATTAAGAGCTAAATTGGCGAAAGGGATGGGGCATAATTATTATGGAGAACCCGCATGGCCCAATGATCTTTTATATATTTTTCCGGTAGTAATTCTAGGTACTATTGCGTGTAACGTGGGCTTAGCGGTTCTAGAACCGTCAATGATTGGTGAACCGGCGGATCCATTTGCGACTCCTTTGGAAATATTACCTGAATGGTACTTCTTTCCCGTATTTCAAATACTCCGTACAGTACCCAATAAGTTATTGGGTGTTCTTTTAATGGTTTCAGTACCAACAGGATTATTGACAGTACCCTTTTTGGAGAATGTTAATAAATTCCAAAATCCATTTCGTCGTCCAGTAGCTACAACAGTCTTTTTTATCGGTACCGCAGTAGCTCTTTGGTTAGGTATTGGAGCAACATTACCTATTGATAAATCCCTCACTTTAGGTCTTTTTCAAATTCAAATCAATTAAACTTTGAAATACCGTACATAAGTATTAAGTATCTAAGGACGATTTACTTTGAAGCAAGACTTTAGATACATTAATTTGATTATATTCCATTTTGAGCTGAGTATGGATCGTGCTGAAGATTAAAAACTAAATCCATTCTATAATAATAATATATCATTTATATATATTATTATTATAGAATGGATTTAAAATGAAAATTTTTTATTAAGTAAATCAATTGTGAAATGCTTCTGGTAGGGTGTCCAATATCTGTTTTACATCTTCTATGCGAAAATATTCAATTCTCATAAGGTCTTCTTGACTATTACTATTACTCAAAAGGTCCAATAATGTATGTATATTGGATCTTTTGAGACAATTATAGGTCCTGGAAGGCAATTCTAACTGGTCAATAAAAATAAATTTCAATGGAATTATTTTTTTGTTTTTCTTTAAATTAGTTAATCTATCTTGAAAGGTAAAGGTAAAAGGGGATAGAGTAAACCTGTTTTTATTTTCCGTGAAATTAATGCCCTCTTCCTCCGCATGTAGAAAAGGAATAAATAAATCAATCAAATTACGAGAAGCTTCATAAAGTGCTTCCTTAGGAGTTAAACTCCCGTTTGTCCATATTTCTAGAAAAAGTATCTCTTGTTTTTCATTTCCATCCCCATAAGAATGAATACTATGATTTGCATTTCGAATAGGCATGAATATGGCATCTATAGGGTAACTTCCATCTTGAGAGTTATTTGTGGGTTTCATACGATATCCGCGATCCCTATTGATTTGTAATTCAATACACAAATCAATTGGTTCCGTCAGGTTAGCTATATGCTGTGTCGTGTCCACTATTTCCACAGAAGGTGGTGAGATGATATCTTGAGCAGTTACGTGTCTAGGACCTCTGACGCAAATAGATGCGTCTCTAACTCCATATAGAGTACTTCTCAATACAATTTCTTTCAAATTTATTAATATTTCGTGGACTGATTCTTTAATACCTACTATTGTAGAATATTCATGTGGTACCTTCTCAGATTTTGCGCGTGTGATACATGTTCCTTCTATTTCTCCAAGTAAAGCCCTTCGCATGGCAATACCTATGGTATCGGCTTGACCTTTCATAAGCGGGGACAGAATGAAACGACCATAATAAAGACGCTTACTATCTATTTTTGATTCAACACACTTCCACTGTAATGTTCGAGTGGACCCTCCTACTCCCTCTCGAACCATACTAAATATTGTTATTTAATCAGATCATTGAATCATTTATTTCTCTTGAAATCCATTTAATTCTTATTTCTACACACGTCTTTTTTTAGGGGGTCGACATCCATTATGTGGCATAGGTGTTACATCGCGCACGAAACTTAATAGTAGACCACTTCTACGGATGGCTCGTAATGCTGCATCTCTTCCGAGACCGGGGCCTTTTATCATAACTTCTGCTCGTTGCATGCCCTGATCAACCACCGTACGAATAGCATTTATAGCTGCCGCTTGAGCAGCATAGGGTGTCCCTCGTTTTGTGCCTTTGAATCCAGAAGTACCCGCGGAGGCCCAAGAAACTACTCGTCCTCGTACATCTGTAACAGTTACAATGGTATTGTTGAAACTTGCTTGAACATGAATAACACCTTTTGGTATTCTACGTCCATTCTTGCGTGAACCAATACGCCCATTCTTACGCGAACCAATTCTTGGTATAGGTTTTGTCATATTTTATCATCTCATAAATATGAGTCAGAAATATACGGAAAGATACGGAGATATCCATTTCATGTTAAAACAGATTCTTTTACACGGGTCCTTCTTTTTCTTTTAGAAAATTCTTTATTTAGTTTAGAAAGATTACCCTTGTCTCTGTTTATGTCTCGGATTGGAACAAATCACTATAATCCGTCCACGCCTACGGATAAGTCGACATTTTTCACAAATTTTACGAACAGAAGCCCTTATTTTCATATTTCTCATTCCTTATCTTAATTCTGAATCTACTCCTTGAAAAAATAAGTTTCTTGATTTTTTTAACTTCAAATTGTATCCCTATGAAAGGAATGTTTAAAAAATCACCCAATAGTTCGAATTTGTGAATTCTATAAATTCTACGTCCCCTGGTTGAATCATAACCACTTATTTCAATTTTGACTCTATCTCATGGTAGTATCTATATAAAACTGTGCCGTATCCTCCCTGAAACATAACCTAGAATTAGATCTTCATTATCTAAAAGTAAAAGGACCCGGAACATACCGTTGGGAAGCGATTCAGTAATTAAACCTTTATGAATTAATTTTAGTCTTTTATTCGAGGTAAGCCTCTTGAAGTTAGAGATAAAATTAAGATAACAGGAGGAAGGGGTGTAAGATCACCATATATAACACAAAATTTCTCCCCCGATTTTTTCTAGTCGAGCTTCTCGATCTGTCATTATACCTCGAGAAGTCGAAAGAATTACAATTCCCATTCCACCTAAAATCTTAGGAATTTGTTGATAGTTGGAATAGATTCGTAGACCGGGTCGGCTGATACGTTTTAAAATAGTTCTATATATTCCCTTTCGATTCCGTCTATGTCGTAGGGTTAAAACCAAGAAACATTTGTTACTTTCCTGATGTTTACGAACGTTTTCGATAAAACCCTCTCGTAGAAGTATTTTTACAATGTTTTCCGTAATATTAGTAGATGCTATTCGAACCGTTCTTTTTTTATCCATGTCAGCATTTCTTATAGAAGTTATTATATCGGCAATAGTATCCTTACCCATGGCGAACTATAATTATTGGTACCCCCTAATTTTTATATAATCAACATGTTTATTTATATTAATTAAATTAATTAAAAGTATATGCGTGATACACAATTTACTAAATTGACTTGACCCATTCCAAATACCCCGCTATATCATAAGTTTATTTAATATACTACTAGTATTTATAATACCTCGGGAGCTAATGAAACTATTTTAGTAAAATTCAACTGTCTCAATTCCCGAGCGATCGCACCAAAAACTCGAGTTCCTTTTGGATTTCCTTCTTGATCAATAACAACTGCGGCATTGTCATCATATCGTATTATCATGCCGTTGTAACGTTTGAGTTCTTTACATGTACGCACAATTACAGCCCTAATAACTTCTGATCTTTCTAGAGGCATATTTGGTACTGCTTCTTTGATTACGGCAACAACAACGTCACCAATATGAGCATATCGTTGGTTACCAGCTCCTAGGACTCGAATACACATCAATTTTCGAGCTCCACTATTATCCGCTACATTCAAAAGGGTCTGAGGTTGAATCATATCATTTTTATTTTAATCTGTTATTTTGCTGCAAAGGATAAAAAAGAAATAAAAAGAAATATTGTCTGTCTATAAAAAAATAAACTTCTATTTTTCATCATCACCTTATCTTTTAATTTCTGCATCCCTATCCCTCAATAACGAATTGAGTTCGTATAGGCATCTTGCACGCAGCTATTTTAATAGCTGCTCTGGCTACAGTTTCTGATACTCCGCCCATTTCATAAAGTATTCGACCCGGTTTAACAACGGATACCCAATATTCGGGGGCCCCCTTCCCCGAACCCATACGTGTTTCTGCGGGTCTTACTGTAACAGGTTTGTCGGGAAATATACGTACCCATATTTTTCCGCCACGACGCGCATATCGTGTCATTGCTCTTCGTCCTGCTTCCATCTGTCTAGCCGTGATCCAAGCGGGTTCAAGTGCTTGAAGAGCGTATCCGCCGAAACAAATACGATTGCCTCGACAAGATATTCCTTTCATTCTTCCTCTATGTTGTTTACGAAATTTTGTTCTTTTGGGGTTATAGTTGATGGTTCTTTCTTAATTAAATTCCATCTCTACTGCAGAACCGGACATGAGAGTTTCTTTTCATCCGGCTCCTCGCGAATGAAATTATTTGATTCATTAATATTACTACGGATACACATATATTTAATATTAATACAATGATACACAATACACTTAGTAATGTAATGGAATTTATTATGTTATTTTGTTATTCTAGGATAGTTTAGTATTGTTATGTTATATAGTTAAGAGTAAGCTTTATATACCAGATCAACATTATTTATTTTGTATCGAATCGCGCTAAAACAAAATGTAGATCAATAACTAAAAACTATAGGGTTTCGCGGGCGAATATTGACTCTTTCGTGCTACATTCGTAGGGTCAAGACCTTGTTACTTTTAGAATAAATCAATTTGTTCTTGGTTCGTTCCGCCATCCCACCCAATGAATCATTAGGATTCGTTTGTTTTCATGAAATCCTATGCAATCATGGGTTCTGTCGTTCCCATAGCCTCTTCATTAATGGTTAGGCCCGAACTCCGCAATGGAACCCCAACAAAATTCGTTCCTGAGTTAATTTTCTTAGTTTATATTAACCCGAGGCTCGTTATCTTTAATTATTGATATTATCTTTAATTATTGATATTATATCAGTATTGATGCTTTATCACATTGCCTTTTGTGAGATAATTCATAAACCATACATATTGGAATCATATATCATTGATACTTTGTGTTCTTTCTTTCTATCATCCTTCCATTTATCCACATCCCTTTATTTTTGTTTCGCAACTTATAATTAAGATTTAAAATTTTTATGAAAAAATTTCAGTTGCTACAACTATATGATCGATCTAGTCATATAGTGACTGTTTCTTGGAATCTCGACAATATGAAACGAAGCCATAAGTTGGTTATTAGTTTATATAGTTAGTAAGCTCATAGTGAGGGTCGGTCAAATTTTTTGAATTCCAACTATACTATAAACTAACAAAAAAACTAACGAGTCACACACTAAGCATAGCAATTCTCTTAAATGATCAATCTAATTTTTATTCAACCTTATAGAATTTGAATTGCTCAGTTTTGTTTGATTTAATGGAATAAAAAATAAAATTTGTCATTTTTTTCTTTTTTTTTGTTCTATCACTGGACAGAACGGCAAGACAAATAAAGGTCCATTATTTCTCATCTACAAATATCCAAATTTTTATGCCTAATACTCCATAGATAGTTCGAGTTGTATAGGAACAATGATCAATTTTAGCACGAATTGTTTGTAGAGGAACCCTACCCTCTCTGATCCATTCGACGCGTGCAATTTCTTTTCCGTCGATACGCCCGGCAATTTGTACTTGAATTCCTTTTGTATCCGTTTGTTCAGTTAATTCAATAGCTTTTTTCATTGCTTTTCGAAATGAAACTCTATTTTTTAATTGTAAAGCTATATATTCCGCAAGAATATTGGGTTGTCCATAAGGTTTTTCAACTCTTGTTATAGCAATGTTGAGTCTACGGTTCACAGAATGAAACTCCTTTTGTACATTCATCTGTAATTCTTCGATTCCTCGTGTTCGGCCCTCTATTAATAAATTAGAGAATCCAATATGGATTATGACTTGGATCAAATCGATTCTTTTTTTTATTTGTATACGTGCTATTCCTTCGAAACCTGAGGACGTTCTCTTATTTTTTTGTACATAATCCTGGATACAATTCCGTATTTTTTCATCTTCCTGTATACCCGCGGAATAATTTTGTGGTTGTGCGAACCAAAAGGAATGATGACTTTGGGTTGTACCAAGTCTGAAACCAAGTGGATTTATTTTTTGTCCCATATTTTGCTATTAGATTATCTTTCCATATATATTTTTCGAAAGATGAATCGAAAGTTAAGATTCATCTTTAAATAATTTAGTTTTATCCCTCAATATAATTGTTATATGACAAGTGGGTCTTTTTATCGGATAACTACGTCCTCGAGCCCGAGGTCTTAATTTTTTCACAATAGTACCTGCGTTAACTTCAGCTTTACTAATAAATAAATAAGCTTTGTTTAAGCCCATGTTATTACTAGCATTTGCTGCCGCAGAAAAAACTAATTTAAAAATGGGATAAGATGCTCGATAAGGCATAAGTTCTAGTATCATAAGTGCTTCTTCATAGGAGCGTCCACGAATCTGATCAATTACTCTTCGTGCTTTGAAAACTGACATACATATATGTTTATGTTGAGCTAAAGCTTTAATTTCTGTACTCCAACGCGAGTTCTTTCTATTTATCATAAGGTTATCCCCACTAAATGAATAAAAACTGCCTCATTTTACTTATATAATAAAAAAAATTAAAAAATTAACGACGAGATTTATTATCGGTTTTTGCATGTCTTGCGAAAGTTAGAGTAGGCACGAATTCTCCCAATTTATGACCCACCATACGATCTGTTATATAAATAGGTAAATGCCCCTTTCCATTATGAATAGCAATTGTATGGCCAATCATTGTGGGTATAATGGTAGATGCCCTAGACCAAGTTACTATTATTTCTTTCTCCTCCCTTATGTTTAGTTTTTCAATTTTTGCCGATAAATGATTAGCTACAAAAGGATTTTTTTTTATTGAACGTGTCACAGGGGATTACTCCTTTATTACATTACATTACATTTTTAAAATTGGCATTCTATGCCCAATATATCGATCTAAGTATGAAGGTAAGAATAAATACAATAATGATGAATGGAAAAAGAAAAAAGCTAAAATCCTTTAGCTAGATAAGGGGCGGATGTAGCCAAGTGGATCAAGGCAGTGGATTGTGAATCCACCACGCGCGGGTTCAATTCCCGTCGTTCGCCCATCACATTATTTCAAATTCTAAAAATTCAGTTTTCTATATTCTTATTTATTTACGGCGACGAAGAATAAAACTATCACTATATTTTTTCCTTTTCCTACTTCTTCTTCCAAGCGCAGGATAACCCCAAGGAGTTGTGGGTTTTTTTCTACCAATCGGAGCTCTCCCTTCACCGCCCCCATGGGGATGGTCTACAGGGTTCATAACTACTCCTCTTACTACAGGACGCTTACCTAGCCAACGCTTAGATCCGGCTCTACCCAAACTTTTTTGGTTCACCCCAACATTACCCACTTGTCCGACTGTTGCTAAGCAGTTTTTGGATATCAAACGGACCTCCCCAGATGGTAATCTTAATGTGGCCGATTTACCCTCTTTTGCAATCAGTTTCGCTACAGCACCTGCCGCTCTAGCTAATTGTCCACCCTTTCCAAGTGTGATTTCTATGTTATGTATGGCCGTGCCTAAGGGCATATCGGTTGAAGTAGATTCTTCTTTTTTATCAATAAAAACCCCTTCCCAAACTGTACAAGCTTCTTCCAAAGCATACGGCTTTCTAGATGTATATGATGATATTATGATGATATCTAGACAGATGGATCTTATATGAATCGTATGATGAAGTATCACATGAGTGGATATATAGGAATCCAAATCTGCCGAATCACTCATGTTATGATCTTCTACATCCTAGGTCTCCCCGTTCCGTCATCTGGCTTATGTTCTTCATGTAGCATTCAGACCGAATGACTCTATGAAATTACGTCAATACTTCCATTCCACATATTACGGGTAACGTAGGAGACATCTCTATTTTTCCCCGGGGGATCTTTATAATTACCACTGCTTAGCTTTTAATTCGCCTCTGACCATCAAATTAAATGTGAATAACCCGGCCTCCTCTCTTTGAAACAAGGGGCGCTCTCCGGTTCTGTGCGTGCTTCAAACAATTTTTTTTTTGTCTTCTCCATATTACCATATCTCTAGAGTCAATAATTTTCTATGAGGAACTACTGAACTCAATCACTTGCTGCCGTTACTCAACAGTTTTCTGCTGAGGTTTCTCCCGTAGAGGTACTCAAATTGGATCAGTGATCGATTTCTAGGTTTCGTCGTAAACCTAATTGGTTACTTCCAATTACGTAAATCAATAGTTCAAACCGCACTCAAAGGTAGGGCATTTCCCATTGATATAGGAACTTCTGTACCAGAAACAATGGTATCTCCAATTATAGCCCCTCTGGGATGTAAAATATATCTCTTCTCACCATCCCCATAGTGTATGAGACAAATGTGTGCATTTCGATTAGGGTCGTATTCTATGGTTACGATTCTACCAGATATGTCTTTATCATTCCGTCGAAAATCTATTTTACGGTATAGACGCTTATGACCTCCCCCTCTATGCCCTGCGGTAATGATTCCTCTGGCATTACGACCTTTACTACAACGACGCTGTCCATGGATCAAATTATTTCGTGGATTGGATTTTACTTGACTGTCTATGGCTCCATTGCGTGTGCTCGGGGTAGAAGTTTTGTATAAATGTATCGCCGTGTTATTAAGTATTTTGCTTTAAGTTCTTTTCTCTATAAGAGGTGGAATAGAATAACCTGGTTGAAGCGTAATGATCATACGTTTGTAATGCATTGTATGTCCCATAATAGGTCCCATTCTTCTACCCTTTCCCGGGACTCGATGACTATTTATAGCTATTACCTTGACGCCAAAGAAGAGTTCGACCCAATGCTTTATTTCTGTCCTAGTTGATCCTGATTCGACATTAGAAGTATATTGATTGTTCCCCAATAACCGAATACTTTTTTCTGTAAATACTGCATATTTGATTCCATCCATAAATCCATTTTCTTCCCTATGAGTTCCAGTATCAATAAGAATTCTAGTTCTTACTGTTCATATGTTATGGTATGAATATACCATACCAATTCGGTATGTATGGATGATGAGATTCCATTGATACAGAGCCAATTCTAATAGACTTATTGAACGTTCCCATTGGCGTGCATCCAGCAGGAATTGAACCTACGAATTTGCCAATTATGAGTTGGGCGCTTTAACCATTCAGCCATGGATGCTTAACAGGGATCATCGTACATCGTAAATAACCAAATTCCAATTGAAATGAAATCTTTAGGAGGAATCAATGAGAGGACATCAATTCAAATCCTGGATCTTCGAATTGAGAGAGATATTGAGAGAGATCAAGAATTCTCACTATTTCTTAGATTCATGGACCAAATTCGATTCAGTGGGATCTTTCACTCACATTCTTTTCCACCAAGAACGTTTTATGAAACTCTTTGACCCCCGAATTTGGAGTATCCTACTTTCACGTGATTCACAGGGTTCAAGAAGCAATCGATATTTCACGATCAAAGGTATAATACTGCTTGTAGTAGCGGTCCTTATATCTCGTATTAACAATCGAAAGATTGTCGAAAGAAAAAATCTCTATTTGATGGGGCTTCTTCCTATACCTATGAATTCCATTGGACCCAGAAATGAGACATTGGAAGAATCTTTTTGGTCTTGCAATATCAATAGGTTGATTGTTTCGCCCCTGTATCTTCCAAAAGGGAAAAATATTTCTGAGAGTTGTTTCATGGATTCGCAAGAGAGTACTTGGGTTCTCCCAATAAATAAAAAGTGTATCATGCCTGAATCTAACCGGGGTTCGCGGTGGTGGAGGAACCGGATCGGAAAAAAGAGGGATTCTAGTTGTAAGGTATCTAATAAAACCGTAGTTGGAATTGAGATCTCATTCAAAGAGAAAGATAGCAAATATCTGGAGTTTCTTTTTTTATCCTATACGGATGATATGATCCGCAAGGACCATGATTGGGAATTGTTTGATCGTCTTTCTCCGAGGAAGAAGCGAAACATACTCAACTTGAATTCGGGACAGCTATTCGAAGTCTTAGGGAAAGACTTGATTTGTTATCTCATGTCTGCTTTTCGTGAAAAAAGACCAATTGAAGGGGGGGGGTTCTTCAAACAACAAGGAGCTGAGGCAACTATTCAATC